AATTTTAAATAAAAAAAAATGAATTTAATTAAAAAAAATTATATAAATTAGTTATAATTAAATAACTTTAATTAGTAAATAAATATTTGAGATTCATTAAATATTTATATTTAAAAGTTAATATTTTATTATTTATTAAATATTTATATATATAAATATTTAAAAAATTTTAAATTACATTTAAAAATATATCCAAGGATATATTTTTGAAATGTAATTTAAAATTTACATTAATTATTTAAAAAATAAAATTTTAACAAATATAAATAACTATGCTATTTATAAATATATATATATATATATAAATATATTATTTATGTAATTATTATTTAAATAGTAAAGGATTAATATTTATATAAATTATGTGATAATTTGAATATAATATTTATTTGAATTATATTATCTAATTAATATAGATTTAAAATTTATAAACAAATAATCATCTATAAAAATTAAATTCTTTTTGAGGGTATATATTCTATTTGTTGAGAATATCTTATTGATTTATTTATATAGATTATATATATATATATAGATAGACAAAAAAATTAAAATTTTTATATAAAAAAAAAAAAAAAAAAAAAAATTTAATTTTATTTTAAAAAAATTAATTATATTAATTAATTTTATTTTAAAAAAATTAATTATATTAATTTTTAGTAATATAATATTTATAAATTTAACTAATTAAAATTATTTATTTAATTATTATTATAAATTTTAAAATTATGAGATAATATTAAATAACACTATAAATATTAATTTATATTTGTTAAAATTTACTTTATGAAGGGATAAATTAAATTTTAACAGTTAAATTAATTTTTTTAAAATTGTGGGAGGAAATTTAACTAATTAAAATTATTTATTTAATTATTATTATAAATTTTAAAATTATGAGATAATATTAAATAACACTATAAATATTAATTTATATTTGTTAAAATTTACTTTATGAAGGGATAAATTAAATTTTAACAGTTAAATTAATTTTTTTAAAATTGTGGGAGGAAATTTAACTAATTAAAATTATTTATTTAATTATTATTATAAATTTTAAAATTATGAGATAATATTAAATAACACTATAAATATTAATTTATATTTGTTAAAATTTACTTTATGAAGGGATAAATTAAATTTTAACAGTTAAATTAATTTTTTTAAAATTGTGGGAGGAAATTTAACTAATTAAAATTATTTATTTAATTATTATTATAAATTTTAAAATTATGAGATAATATTAAATAACACTATAAATATTAATTTATATTTGTTAAAATTTACTTTATGAAGGGATAAATTAAATTTTAACAGTTAAATTAATTTTTTTAAAATTGTGGGAGGAAATTTAACTAATTAAAATTATTTATTTAATTATTATTATAAATTTTAAAATTATGAGATAATATTAAATAACACTATAAATATTAATTTATATTTGTTAAAATTTACTTTATGAAGGGATAAATTAAATTTTAACAGTTAAATTAATTTTTTAAAATTGTGGGAGGAAATTTAACTAATTAAAATTATTTATTTAATTATTATTATAAATTTTAAAATTATGAGATAATATTAAATAACACTATAAATATTAATTTATATTTGTTAAAATTTACTTTATGAAGGGATAAATTAAATTTTAACAGTTAAATTAATTTTTTTAAAATTGTGGGAGGAAATTTAACTAATTAAAATTATTTATTTAATTATTATTATAAATTTTAAAATTATGAGATAATATTAAATAACACTATAAATATTAATTTATATTTGTTAAAATTTACTTTATGAAGGGATAAATTAAATTTTAACAGTTAAATTAATTTTTTTGAAATTGTGGGAGGAAATTTAACTAATTAAAATTATTTATTTAATTATTAAATAAAATTAATTATATTAACTAATTTATATTATTTAAAAATTTTAAATAAATATAATTATTAATATAATTAATTTTCTTTTATAATTTAAAAGTTTTATTTTAGCTTAAAAATTTATTATTAATTTATATTATATGTAAATTTTTGTGTGAATTTATATTTATTTTAAAAATAAATATAATTTTATTTTATTTGCAATAATTAATATTATTAATTAAAGAAATTTAGAAATAGAAATATTAATTTAATATTAACTTAATTTGTGCCAGCAGTTGCGGTTATACAAATAATATGAATAAATTTTATTAATATTAGTTAAATTTTAATTTAATAAAATAAAAATAAATTTATTAAGTGAAATTTTAAATTTATAATATTTTAAATAAGTAAGTTATTAAAGCTAATAATTTTTAAATAAAAACTAGGATTAGATACCCTATTATTTAAAATGTAAGTATATTTATTTGAGTAGTAATAGTTATGATCTTGAAACTTAAAAAATTTGGCGGTATTTTAGTCTATTCAGAGGAACTTGTTTAATAATCGATAATCCACGATGTACCTTACTTAAAATTGTTAATCAATTTATATATCGTTGTTATTAGAATATTTTATAAGAATTAATAATTTTCTAAAATTTTTATTAAAATTAATATCAAATCAAGGTGTAGTTTATTTTTAAGTATAAATGAGTTACAATATATTTTATATTTATGAATTTAAATATGAAAAATTTAATGAAAGTGGATTTGATAGTAAAATTATAAAGATAAATAATTTGATTTTAGCTCTAAAATATGTACATATCGCCCGTCACTCTTGTTATTAAAATAAGATAAGTCGTAACATAGTAGATGTACTGGAAAGTGTATCTAGATTCAATTTAAAGCTTAATTAGAAAAGTATTTCATTTACATTGAAAAGAATTTTGTGCAAATCAATATAAATTGATTAATATTTGTTTATTAATAAATTTATTAATAGTTTTTAAATTATTAAAAATAATTATATTATTTTTATGTTTTTAGTATAGTTTATAGAATAAATAAATTTAATTATAGTGAATTAGTATTGTAAAATAAAATTGAAATATTTATGAAAAATTATTATTTTAAAAGAAAATTTAATTTATTGTATCTTGTGTATCAGAGTTTATTAAATAAAAAATAAATAAAATATTTTTCTCGAATTTAAAAGATTTAATAAATTATAAAATTTAATGTAATAAAATTATTTTAAATAATTTATTAGAAATGAAATGTTATTCGTTTTTAAATATATCTAGTTTTTTAAGAAATAAATTTAATTTAGTTTTAAAAATTTATTAATTTTTTTTTATAATTTAATAATTTTTAAAAATAATATTTTATGGGATAAGCTATAAAATAAATTTTTATAAATAATAAATAAAACAAAATATTATATATGTTTAAAAGTAGCAATTTTTAATAAATTTGTTATAAATTAATTTTTTAATTTATATTATTTATTTTATTTTAATTTTTTATTAAAATATTTATTTTAATTTTAAAAATAAATTAATAATGATAAAATTAGTATATTAATTATTTTAAAAATATATTTATATGTGATAAGTTTATATAAAGAATTCGGCAAAAATAATATTCGCCTGTTTAACAAAAACATGTCTTTTAGAATTTAATTTAAAGTCTAATCTGCCCAATGAATAATTTTTAATGGCCGCAGTATTTTAACTGTGCAAAGGTAGCATAATCATTAGTTTTTTAATTGAAGGCTGGAATGAATGATTGGACGAGATATTAACTGTTTCATATAAAATTATAATAAAATTTTATTTTTTAATCAAAAAGTTAAAATAAAATTAAAAGACGAGAAGACCCTATAAATCTTTATAAATTAATTATTTTAATTTTATAGATAATTTTAATTATAATAAAAATATTTATTTTATTGGGGTGATATTAAAATTTAAAAAACTTTTAAAATTTAAATCATTAATATATGAATAATTGATCCATTAATAATGATTATAAAATTAAGTTACTTTAGGGATAACAGCGTAATTTTTTTGGAAAGTTCATATTGATAAAAAAGATTGCGACCTCGATGTTGGATTAAGATATAAATTTAGGTGTAGCCGTTTAAATTTTAAGTCTGTTCGACTTTTTAAATCTTACATGATCTGAGTTCAAACCGGTGTAAGCCAGGTTGGTTTCTATCTTTAATAAATTAAAATATTTTAGTACGAAAGGATTAAATATTAAAATTATTAAATTTTTAGTAATAGAATATAAATAAATGTATTAAAACTATTTTGGCAGATTAGTGTAATAAATTTAGAATTTATAAATGTAATTTATATTACAAATAGTACTTGTTTTATATAGAATTTATTTTATTTTTAGTTATAAGTTTAATATTAATTATTTGTGTATTAGTAAGAGTTGCATTTTTAACTTTATTAGAACGTAAAGTTTTAGGTTATATTCAAATTCGTAAAGGACCTAATAAAGTTGGATTATTAGGAATTCCTCAACCTTTTTGTGATGCAATTAAATTATTTACTAAAGAACAAACTTATCCTTTAGTATCAAATTATCTATCTTATTATTTTTCTCCAATTTTTTCTTTATTTTTATCTTTATTATTATGAATATGTATACCATTTTTTATTAAAATATTTAGTTTCAATTTAGGGTTATTATTTTTTATATGTTGTACAAGATTAGGAGTTTATACAGTAATAGTAGCTGGATGATCATCAAATTCTAATTATGCATTATTAGGAGGATTACGATCAGTAGCACAAACAATTTCTTATGAAGTTAGATTAGCATTAATTTTATTGTCTTTTGTATTTTTAATTAATAATTATAATATAATTAATTTTTATTATTATCAAATATATTTATGATTTTTTTTTATTTTATATCCATTAATATTTATTTGATTAATTGTTTCTTTAGCTGAAACAAATCGAACTCCATTTGATTTTGCAGAAGGAGAATCAGAATTAGTATCAGGATTTAATGTAGAATATAGAAGAGGAAGATTTGCTTTAATTTTTTTATCAGAATATGCAAGAATTTTATTTATAAGAATATTATTTTCTTTAATTTTTTTAGGAGGTGATGTTATAAATTTTATATTTTATTTAAAGTTAATATTTATTTCTTTTGTATTTATTTGAGTTCGTGGAACTTTACCACGTTTTCGTTATGATAAATTAATATATTTAGCTTGAAAAAGATTTTTACCATTTTCTTTAAATTATTTATTGTTTTATGTTGGTTTAAAAATTTATTTAATAAATATAATTTAAATAATTAATTTTTGTAAAGTTAATAGAAAATTATTAATTTCTATATTATATTTTCAAAATATATACTTGTTCAAGTTCATTAACTAATATTTATTGTAATAAATTATCTCATCATTTACAAACTAAAGGATTAATTAAATAATATAAAAAGTATAGTACAGTTAATAATTGACCAATTAAAATGTAAGGATCTTCTACTGGACGAGCTCCAATTCATGTTAATAAAATAATAATTGATACTATAATTCAAAATAAAATTTGATTAATAGGATAAAATTCAATACCACGAAATTTACTTAAATGATAAAAAGGTATAATTATTAAAATTGCAATTGATATAACCAATGCAATTACTCCACCAAGTTTATTAGGAATTGATCGTAAAATTGCATATGCAAATAAAAAATATCATTCAGGTTGAATATGAATAGGAGTAACTAAAGGATTTGCTGGAATAAAATTATCTGGGTCACCTAATATATAAGGGTTTATTAATGTTAATATAGTTAATGATATAATTATTACAATAAATCCTGTAATATCCTTATAAGAAAAATAAGGATGAAATGGAATTTTATCTAAATTAGAATTTAAACCTATAGGATTATTTGAACCAGTTTGATGTAAAAATAATAAATGAATTATTACAGTTGCTAATACAATAAATGGTAAAATAAAATGAAAAGTAAAAAATCGAGTAAGAGTAGCATTATCAACAGCAAATCCTCCTCAAATTCATTGTACTAAATCTAATCCTAAATAAGGAATAGCTGATAATAAATTTGTAATAACAGTAGCTCCTCAAAAAGATATTTGTCCTCAAGGGAGAACATAACCTATAAATGCTGTTGCTATTACTAAAAATAAAATAATTGTACCAGATAATCAAGTTGGAGTAAATAAAAAAGATCCATAATATATCCCTCGTCCAATATGTAAATAAATACAAATAAAAAAAAAAGATGCTCCATTAGCATGTAATGTTCGTAATAATCATCCATAATTTACGTTTCGACAAATATGATCTACTCTATTAAATGCTATACTAATATCAGCTGTATAATGTATAGCTAAAAATAAACCAGTAAGAATTTGAATTATTAAACATAATCCTAATAAAGATCCAAAATTTCATCATATAGAAATATTAGAAGGAGAAGGTAAATCAACTAATGCATTATTAGCAATTTTTAGAATTGGGTGATTAGTTCGTAAAGGTATATTCATTAGTTAATTTATAGAACGAATAGGTCCATAAAATAATTTAGTAATTTTTACAACTGCAATTAATGTAATTAATAAATAATTAATTAATAAAATTGTAATTATATTTGTTGGGTAATTATATAACTTATTAAGATTTAATGTATTTTCTGAAATAAAATTATTTAAATTTAAAATGGAATTTATTTCAATATTTAAGGAATTAAATATAAAAATTATTTTATCTATAAATAAAATTAATAATAAAGAAATTGTTAAATTAATAATTAAAATAGAAATTATTTTGGTAGAAAAAGAAAATATTTCATTTGATGCTAAAGATGTTACATAAATAAATAAAACTAATATTCCTCCCACAAAAATTAAAAATAAAATATAAGAAAATCAAAAAGTTTTTGTTATTAAACCTGAAATTAAACAAATTATTAATGTTTGAATTAATAATATTAATCCTATACTTAATGGGTGATTTATTTGTAAAAAAACAAAAGCTAATATTAAAATTATAATATATAAAATAAGTTGTATGATATCAAAACAAGAAATAGTTTAAATTAAAATATTAATTTTGGAGATTAATGATAAAGATATTTCTTTTTTCTTGAAGTTTTAAAAGAAAAATTCTTATTTTTGATTTACAAGACCAATGTTTTTTTTAAACTATTAAAACTAATGATAATATTAATTAATTGAGGATTACCTTTTTTTTTAATAATAATAGGAATTTTTATTTATATTTCTAATCGAAAACATTTATTATCAATACTTTTAAGATTAGAATATATTGTTTTATCATTATTTTATTTATTATTTATTTATTTAAATCTTTTAAATTATGAAAATTATTTTAGAATAGTATTTATAACATTTAGAGTTTGTGAAGGAGTATTAGGATTATCAATTTTAGTTTCAATAATTCGAATATATGGAAATGATTATTTTCAATCATTTAATATTTTACAATGTTAAAAATTTTATTTATATTAATTATATTATTTCCTTTTTGTTTAATAAAAAATATATTTTGAATGGTTCAAAATATATTATTTTTTATTATATTTATTTTAATTTTAACTAATTATTTTACTAATTATTGAATAATAATCTCTTATTTTTTAGGTATGGATTTACTTTCTTATGGAATAGTATTATTAAGATTTTGAATTTGTAGTTTAATATTAATAGCAAGTTATTCTGTAAATAAATATCAGAATTATGAAAAATTATTTTTATTAAATTTAATAGTTTTATTATTGATATTATTTTTAACATTTAGAAGAATAAATATTTTTATATTTTATCTTTTTTTTGAATGTAGTTTAATTCCTACATTATTATTAATTTTAGGATGAGGGTATCAACCAGAACGTTTACAAGCGGGAATATATTTATTATTTTATACTTTATTAGTATCTTTACCAATATTAGTTGCAATTTTTTATATTTATAATAATTATAATACAATAAGTTTTTATTTAATTAATAATTATAATTTAAATTATATAATTTTGTATTTTTCATTAATTTTGTCATTTTTAGTAAAAATACCAATATTTTTAGTTCATTTATGATTACCAAAAGCTCATGTAGAAGCTCCAGTTGCTGGTTCAATAATTTTAGCTGGTATTATATTAAAATTAGGAGGATATGGATTATTACGATTTTTCTTTTTTTTACAGATTTTAGGATTAAAATACAATTATTGATTTATAAGAATTAGTTTAGTTGGAGGTGTTTTAGTAAGATTTATTTGTTTACGACAAACTGATTTAAAGGCATTAATTGCTTACTCATCTGTAGCTCATATAGGAATTGTATTAAGAGGTTTAATAACAATAACTTATTGAGGTATTTCTGGATCATATACATTAATAATTGCTCATGGATTATGTTCATCAGGATTATTTTGTTTAGCTAATATTACATATGAACGATTAGGAAGACGAAGATTATTAATTAATAAGGGTTTAATAAATTTTATACCTTCAATAACTTTATGATGATTTTTATTATGTTCATCAAATATAGCTGCTCCTCCTACTTTAAATTTATTAGGGGAAATTACTTTATTAAATAGAATTGTAAGTTGATCTGTTTTAACTATAATATTATTAATTTTTACATGTTTTTTTAGAGCTGCTTATACTTTATATTTATATGCTTATAGACAACATGGAAAGTTATATTCAGGAATTTATTCATTTAGAATAGGATATTTACGAGAGTATTTATTATTATTTTTACATTGATTTCCTTTAAATTTATTAGTATTAAAATCTGATATAAGATTATTTTGATTATAAAATTTAAATAGTTTATTAAAAATATTGATTTGTGGAGTCAAGGATATGAATTGAATTCATTTTAGATCATGAAATATATATCAATTTGTTTAATAAGTTTTATTATTTTGTTTATATTAAGAATTAGATTATTATTAAGTTCATTATATTTTTTAATAAATGAAATTACTTATTTTTTAGAATGAGAATTAATATCAATAAATTCTATAAGTATTAATATAACATTTTTATTTGATTGAATAAGATTAATATTTATATCATTTGTTTTATTAATTTCTTCATTAGTAATTTATTATAGAAAAGAATATATAATTGATGACATAAATATTAATCGATTTATTATATTAGTTTTAATATTTGTTTTGTCAATAATATTTTTAATTATTAGACCAAATTTAATTAGAATTTTATTAGGATGAGATGGATTAGGACTAGTATCTTATTGTTTAGTAATTTATTTTAATAATGTAAAATCTTATAATGCTGGTATATTAACTGCTTTATTAAATCGTGTAGGAGATGTATTTTTATTATTAGCAATTGCATGAATATTAAATTATGGAAGATGAAATTATGTATTTTATTTAGAATTTATAATAAATGATAAAGAAATATTAATTGTAATAATTTTAGTAACTTTTGCTGCTATAACAAAAAGTGCTCAAATTCCTTTTTCTTCTTGATTACCAGCAGCAATAGCAGCTCCTACTCCAGTTTCTGCTTTAGTTCATTCTTCAACATTAGTAACAGCAGGAATTTATTTATTAATTCGATTTAATATTTTATTATGTAATACATTTATAAGTCAATTATTATTATTATTAGCTGGTTTAACAATATTTATATCAGGATTAGGAGCTAATTTTGAATTTGATTTAAAAAAAATTATTGCTTTGTCTACATTAAGACAATTAGGATTAATAATAATAATTTTATCAATAGGTTATTATAAATTAGCTTTTTTTCATTTATTGACACACGCATTATTTAAAGCATTATTATTTATATGTGCTGGAGCTATTATTCATAATATAAATAATTCTCAAGATTTACGATTGATAGGAGGATTAAGATTATTTATACCATTAACATCTACTTGTTTTAATGTTGCTAATTTAGCTTTATGTGGTATACCATTTTTAGCTGGATTTTATTCAAAAGATTTAATTTTAGAAATTGTTTCTTTAAATATAGTAAATTTATTTATTTATTATTTATTTTTTTTTTCAACAGGTTTGACAGTATGTTATTCATTACGATTAGTTTATTATTCAATAACTGGTGATATAAATTGTAGAACATTAAATGTTTTAAATGATGAAAGATGAATTATATTAAAAGGAATATTAGGATTAATATTTATAAGAATTATTGGAGGAAGAATATTAAGTTGATTAATATTTATAACTCCTTATACAATTTGTTTACCTTTTTATTTAAAACAAATAACTATATTTGTTTGTATTGTTGGAGGATTAGTAGGATATTTAATATCAAATATAACTTTATTTATAATAAATAAATCTTTAAATATATATTATATTTCAATATTTGCAGGTTCAATATGATTCATACCTTATATTTCAACATATGGAATTATTAATTATTCTTTAAAAATTGGAATAAATGCAGTAATAAATTTTGATCAAGGATGATCTGAATTTATAGGAAGACAAAATTTATATAAACAATTAGTAGTTTATTCACAATATAATAATTTTTTACAAAATAATAATTTAAAAATTTATTTAATAATTTTTGTTTTATGAATTATTATTTTAGTAATATTTTTAATTTTCCTTTAATATAATTAATTTAAATAGCTTATAAATTAGAGTATGACATTGAAGATGTTAGGGAGATTAGTAAATCTTTAAATAATTTAAATAATTAAATTTAGTATTTAAAATTATTTATAAAAAATTATTAAATTTTTATTTTTACAATGAAAATGTAAAGTTTTTTATTAAACTATATAAATAAATAGAAATATAAATGGAGTTAAACCATTAAAATAAAAAGTTAGCAGCTTTTATTTGAATCTACATATTTCTTTAATTGGAATTTAAAATTCATTAATATCATTAACAGTGATATACCTCTATTTTGGTTTCAATTAAAATTTTTTAGAATAAGGGTATAAAATACCTAAGATTAGGTCGAAACTAATTACAATAAATCGTTTCATATTCAAGGTAAATTTTTTTTAAAAAATAATTTTTGAATGCAAATCAAATGTTATGAATTTAACTATAACCCTATTATTATTATTATAAAAATTTAATTTGATCAATTCAATATTCCTTGATTTCATTCATGATATAAACCTAATAAAAGAATTAAAATAAAAATAATAGAAGTTATTCTTCAAATAAATAAATTAGAAAATTTTAAAATTATAATTATTGGTAAAATTAATGCAATTTCTACATCAAAAATTAAAAAAATAATTGTAATTAAAAAAAATTTTAATGAAAAAGGTAATCGGGAAGATGATATAGGGTCAAATCCACATTCAAATGGAGAACTTTTTTCTCGATCTCTTAAAGATTTTTTAGAAAGAATAGTTGCTAATGTTATTACAATTATTGATAATGTTATTAAAATTAATGATATTAAAGTAATAGAAAAAATTATTTATATTATTTTTTTTAAATAAACCTTATGATTGGAAGTCATATATACTTTTATACTATATAAATTATTTATCCTCCTCATCAGTAAATGGAGATATATAAAAATAATCAAACAATATCAACAAAATGTCAATATCATGCTGCTGCTTCAAATCCAAAGTGATGATTTCTTGAAAAATGACTATTTAAATGACGAATTAAACAAACTAATAAAAATGATGTTCCAATTAAAACATGAAGTCCATGGAATCCAGTTGCTATAAAAAATGTTGAACCATAAACAGAATCAGCAATTGTAAATGGAGCTTCTATATATTCATATGCTTGTAAAATTGTAAAATAAATTCCTAATAAAACTGTAAAAAATAAACCTTGAGTAGTTTGAGTAAAGTTATTACTTATTAAACTATGATGAGCTCAAGTTACTGTAATACCTGAAGTTAATAAGATTATTGTATTTAATAAAGGAATTTGGAAAGGATTAAATGGAATAATTCCTAAAGGAGGTCAAATAGCTCCTAATTCAATAGAAGGAGATAATCTACTATGAAAAAAAGCTCAAAAAAAAGAAAAGAAAAATAATACTTCTGATAAAATAAATAAAATTATACCTCATCGAAGTCCTGTTGTTACAGAAAGAGTATGTAATCCTTGAAATGTACCTTCTCGGGTTACATCTCGTCATCATTGATAAACTGTTAAAATTGTAATTAATGTACCTAATATTATTAAAGATATATCATATTGATGAAATCATTTTACTAAACCTGATACTATAGTTATTGTTCCAATTGCTCCTGTTAATGGTCATGGACTATAATCTACTAAATGAAATGGGTGATTTGAGTGTGTTGACATTTTTTTTTAAATTACTTCACTAGAATATAAAGTTCTTAAAACAGCAAATACATAAGATTGAATAATAGCTACTGCTGATTCTAAAACTAATAATAAAATTTGAACAATAAGTAATACAACAATTAAAATAGATGATAAAGAAGGTCCTGTATTACCTAATAATGTTATTAATAAATGACCAGCAATTATATTAGCTGTTAATCGAACTGCCAAAGTTCCTGGTCGAATAACATTTCTAATAGTTTCAATACATACTATAAAAGGTATTAAAACATTAGGTGTTCCTTGAGGAACTAAATGAGTAAATATATGTTGAGTATGATTAAGTCATCCATAAATTATAAAAGCTAATCATAAAGGAAGAGCTAATAATAAAGTTAAAGTTAAATGGCTAGTACTAGTAAAAATATAAGGAAATAATCCTATAAAATTATTAAATATAATTATACTAAATAATGAAATAAAAATTAATGTAGTTCCTTTTTGATTAGGATTACCTAATAAAACTTTAAATTCTCTATGTAAAGTTAAAGAAATTTTAGTTCATAAAATATGATAACGAGAAGGTATAAATCAATATATAGAAGGAATTAATAATAATCCAATAAAAGTTCTTAATCAATTTAAAGATAAATTTAATACACTAGAAGAAGGGTCAAATACAGAAAATAAGTTAGTTATCATTTTCAATTTATAGAATTGGTAATAATTTTATTAAAATTTTTAGATTTAGAAGATAAAGGAGTATAAATAAAATAATTTATTAAATTAAATATAATAAAAATTAATCTAAAGAAAATAAATAAAGAAAGTCAACTAATAGGAGCTATTTGTGGAATCAAAAAATATTATAATTATAATAATTTTAGTTTGACATACTAATGTTATAAGATTTTAACTAATTTTTTTTTTTTTTTTTTCATTAAAAGTAATTGCTAAATTACTATAACATGGTTTAAGAGACCAGTACTTGCTTTCAGTCATTTAATGGTTTAATTATAATAATGAATTAACTCATTTAAGAAAAAATTTAGTAGGAACACTTTCTACTACAATTGGTATAAAACTATGATTTGCTCCACAAATTTCTGAACATTGACCAAAAAATAAACCTGGTCGGTTAATAAAAAAACTAGTTTGGTTTAATCGACCAGGTGTACCATCAATTTTTACTCCAAGGGCTGGGACTGTTCAAGAGTGAATTACATCTGCAGCTGTTACTAATACTCGAATTTGTGAATTTATTGGTAAAACAACTCGATTATCAACATCTAATAAACGAAAACTACTATTATTAAGTTCATTTGTAGGAATTATATATGAATCAAATTCAGCATTACCAAAGTCTGAATATTCATAACTTCAGTATCATTGATGTCCAATACTTTTTAAAGTAATATTAGGTTCATTGATTTCATCTAATAAGTATAATAAACGTAGAGAAGGAAAAGCAATAAATAATAAAATAATAGTTGGTAAAATTGTTCAAACAATTTCAATAGTTTGACCATGTAATAAATAACGATTAGTATATTTATTAAAAAATAATATAAATATTATATAAGATACTATTAAAGTAATTATTACTAAAATTATTATTGTATGATCATGAAAAAAAGTTAATTGTTCTATTAATGGAGAAGCTCTATCTTGTAAACCTAAATTTGCTCATGTTGACATTTTTCTAATAAAAGTAAAATACTTTATATATGAAGCTTAAATCCATTGCACTAATCTGCCATATTAGAAATTAGATAGTGATGGTAATTCTGAATAACTATGTTCTGCTGGAGGGATATTTTGATATCATTCAATAGAAGAATTTAATTGTATTGTGTAAATTACTTGACGTTGCTTAATTATTCTTTTTCAAATAATAATTATAAATAAAATAATACCTACTAAAGAAATTGTAGAACCAATTGTTGAGACAATATTTCATGTAGTATAAGCATCTGGATAATCTGAATAACGACGAGGTATACCCGCTAATCCTAAGAAATGTTGAGGAAAAAATGTTAAATTTACTCCAATAAATATAATAACAAATTGAGTTTTAAGTCATTTTACATTTAATGTTAATCCTGTAAATAAAGGATATCAATGAATAAATCCAGCTATAATAGCAAATACAGCTCCTATTGATAAAACATAATGGAAATGGGCTACTACATAGTATGTATCATGAAGAATAATATCAATAGAAGAATTAGCTAATACAACTCCTGTTAATCCTCCAACAGTAAATAAAAATACAAATCCTAATGATCATATAATTGCTGGAGTATAGATTAATTGAGTTCCATGAAGAGTAGCTAATCAACTAAAAACCTTAATACCTGTTGGAACAGCAATAATTATTGTTGCAGATGTAAAATATGCACGAGTATCAACATCTATACCTACTGTAAATATATGATGAGCTCAAACAATAAAACCTAATAAACCAATGGCTAATATAGCATAAATTATTCCTAAAGAACCAAATGTTTCCTTTTTTCCACTTTCTTGACTAATAATGTGGGAAATTATTCCAAATCCTGGTAAAATTAAAATATAAACTTCAGGATGACCAAAAAATCAAAATAAATGTTGATATAAAATAGGATCACCTCCTCCTGCTGGATCAAAAAATGAAGTATTTAAATTTCGATCTGTTAAAAGCATAGTAATAGCTCCAGCTAATACTGGTAAAGATAATAAAAGTAATAAAGCTGTAATTACAACAGATCAAACAAATAAAGGTATTCGATCATATGAAATTCCAGTAGCTCGTATATTAATAACTGTAGTAATAAAATTTACAGCTCCTAAAATTGAAGATATTCCTGCTAAATGAAGAGAGAAAATTGCTAAATCAACTGAAGCTCCTCCATGTGCAATACTGGCTGATAAAGGAGGATAAACTGTTCATCCTGTTCCAGCTCCATTTTCTACTATACTTCTTACTAATAATAAAGTTAAAGAAGGTGGTAATAGTCAAAAACTTATATTATTTATACGTGGAAATGCTATATCAGGAGCTCCTAATATTAAAGGAACTAATCAATTACCAAATCCACCAATTATAATTGGTATTACTATAAAAAAAATTATAATAAAAGCATGAGCAGTAACAATTACATTATAAATTTGATCATCACCAATTAAGGCACCTGGATGTCCTAATTCAGCACGAATTAAAATACTTAATGAAGTTCCTACTATTCCTGCTCAAGCTCCAAAAATAAAATATAAAGTACCAATATCCTTATGATTGGTTGAAAATAATCATTGTCGCAATTTTTAAAATAATATAATTAAAATTAGATTAAATGGCTGAAGTTATAGGCGGTAAATTGTAAATTTATTTATAAGAATTATTCTTTTTAATCAAAATAATTTTAACTTTATATTCAATAATGATATTAGATTGCAATTCTAAAGGAATAACAAATAAGTTATTAAAGTTTATTTATTTATTAAAACTTAAAAGATTTATCTTATATTTATAACTTTGAAGGCTATTAGTTTAATTTAACTTAAAGTTTTATTAAAACATTAAAATAAATAAAACATTAAGTTAATAATAAATAGACCAAATGTAGAAAAAAAAGATAAAGTTAAATAAATATTTATTGATGAATTTTTTCAAAAAATATTTAAATTTCAATTATTTTCATAATGATTAAGTATAAATGAAGTATAACATAAACGTAAATAAAAATATAAAGTTAATAATGTTATTACAATTATTACTCTTATTAAAAATAATTGATTATTAAATGTTAAATATTGAATTGTTATTCATTTTGGAATAAATCCTAAAAATGGAGGAAGACCCCCTAAAGACAATAAATTTAAAAATAAAGAAAATTTTAAATTTTTATTTATTAAATATAAAGAAAATAATTGATTAATATGAAATAATTTAAAAATATTAAAAAGGAAAATTAAATTAAATCTTAAAAATGAATAAAATAAAAAATAAGTAATTCATAAAGATTCATTAGAATACATACTTATTAATATTCATCCAAGATGATTAATAGAAGAAAATGTTATTAATTTTCGTAAAGAAGTTTGATTAAATCCTCCTAAAGAGCCAACAATAACAGATAATAAAATACATCAAAATAAAATTGATTTAATAATTAAATAAGAGATTAAAGTTAAAGGAGCAATTTTTTGTCATGTTATTAAAATTAATCTGTTTATTCAATTTAATCCGTCTATTACATTAGGAAATCAAAAATGAAAAGGTGCAGTTCCTCTTTTTATTAATAATGAAGATAAAATTATTATACAAATAAAATTATTATTTATATTAATATTAGATAAAATAATAAAGTTATTTTGATATAAAAATAAAATAGAAGAAAATAATAAAATTGAAGAAGCCAAAGCTTGAGTTAAAAAATATTTTAATGAAGCTTCATTAGATATTAAATTATTATCTCTTATTAAGGGAATAAAAGATAATAAATTAATTTCTAATCCTATTCAAGCTCCTAATCAAGAATTAGCTGAAATAGTAATTATAGTTCTTATTATTAAAATAAAAATAAATAAAATTTTAGAAGAATTATTAAAAATTAAAAAGAAAAGGATTAAAACCTTTATAAGTGGGGTATGAACCCAATAGCTTCATTAGCTTATCTTTTTATAAAAAAAATAATTTAAAGATAAAATATTTATATTTTAGTGTATGATGCACATAAGTTTTTGATACTTCTAGAAATGGTTTAATTCCATTAAATATAATTAAATAAAAATTGAATAATAATGAATATAATTAAAATTATATGATTTACTCTATCAAAGTAATCCTTTTGTCAGGCAATTCATT